AATAATATTGCCATAAATTGACAAAATTATATTTCCATTTCCTCATCAGAAGATGAGTCCCCTTTGAAGCCAAAATTGCTTTTCCTTGACATCGAACATAATGCATGGAAGGATCCTTGAAGGACCATAGGGTTCCATGAAAATAATCATGACATACTACTATAAATATAAGATGTTGCATCTGAAGATGTTCTATTTTTACATAGAAATGTCTTCGCTCAATAAAAAATCCAAAAGATGTTAATCGTAAATAAGAAGATTGTTTACGAAAAAAAACTAATAAAAATTCACATTCAGATACATAATAATTGTATAGGAACCGAAATAGTCTTTGATTTTCTTTTGAAAAAACATAAATAGATTTCTTTGGAGTAATGAGAAAACTATTCCAATTATTATTCCAATTATGATATTTGTGAAGAAAGAATCGCAAGAGATGCAAAAGGGGAACATCCGGAATCCAGCATTGAAGGATTTGAACCAAGATTTCCATATGGATGGGATGGGGTATTAGTATATCTGATACATAATTTAAATGTAATAATTTATCCTCCAAAAAAGGAAAAATGGAATGAATAGATCGTAAATTATGAGATTTTTTTATCTCTTCTTTTTCGAAAAAAAATACTAATCGCAGCGAGAATAGAATTTCTACAATAATTGCAAAACCTTCTGATATCATTTGAGAATAAAAACGGGAATAAAAAAAATTGTTGTGGTGGTGACCAAGGAATCGATTTTGGTTAGAATCATTAACCGCGGAAAGAAAATAATTTTGTTGATAGATTCGAATAATTAAACGTTTCACGAGTGCTAAACTGGATTTACTATCATAACCAAAAACTTCCACGGATTCGTAAAAAATCGAACCGTTTAAACCACGATCACGAGCAAGCGCATAAATATACTCCTGAAAGAGAAGCGGATATAGGAAGGGTTCTTGCCTAGATCTATCCTTTTCTAAATATCCTTGTAATTCTTCCATTTAGTTACATTTCTACTTGAACCATAAGCAGGAATATTTCTTAGGTTATCAAATAATACATAGTGCAATATGGTCAAAACAGGGTATGTATTATGTATATAGTAAGAAAAAAATATATACCCCCGGAACCGGGGAGTCCGCTCAACGGATCTTTTTCCTCTCTTCTTCTATTCAACCAATGGGTTGGTTTATCTTCGTTATAATTACCATACAAGAGGGTCCAAAATCCTTTATTTTTGCAACCTAATCGCTCTTTTGATTTTGGAACAAATTCTTTTTATCAGTATACTGTTTCTTCTACACATCCGTCTCCAATCTATAATATGGAATAGTTAGGATAAAAAAAAAGAATCAACGGTCCACTCGCGGGAGAACCCTTTCCCGCACCAGGCACTAATTTATTTTTAACATCTAATTAGATCGGGTAATTATTCAAATTAAGAATACGAGCTCGTTGCTTTTTTTACCAAAATTGGAACCAAAGGGCTCTATCCATTTATTCACTAGACCCAACTATAAATGTATGTTAATTTCTTTTATCCTCCTCCACAAATCAAAACAAAACTCTACTACTAAATAAAAGAATAAAATAAATAAAAGAATAGAATATAATAAAAAATTCGATTTTTTTCTTATTATTACGACATGCTGTTTTTTCCATTCATTACCTTTCAGGATCAGTCGTGGTCTTATAGACTCTACCAATAGTCTGGACGAATTCGTTGCTTCATCCAAAAATGTGTAAAAAGCGATAGTCGCACTTAAAAGCCGAGTACTCTACCATTGAGTTAGCAACCCAAATAAATATGTAAATATAATATAATCAAAAAAAAGCAATTGAATTGCACTGCGCAACTCCACCAAAACATTGAACTAACAAGAAATCGAAAATAAATATTTTCAGGTCAATTATAAAGACCAAAATACGAAAACGGACGGATCGGATTAAAAAACAACGGATTCCGAATAGAAATGTCAAAATTGACAGACCACTCATTTTTTTCGTTAAGAAAATGCATCTTGTATAAAAAGAAATCCAACAAAAATCCATTGAAGTGAAGAAAAAAAGCAAGCAATAGTGAGTCAGGATAAACGGATCCATTTATTTACGATCGAATTATATTTCTTCGATACACCATTGTCAATATGAATTGAATGTTGAGAAAACAAATTAATAAAGAAATCAAATAAAGACTTGTGTTGGATTGGCACAACATAAAAAAGAAATTTCGATGAAAATAAGGACGAGTTAAGATAGAGAAAAAATATCGAATTTATTCAATCAATAGAGGTCCAATAAATAAGATTTACTATTTATCTGTTGGTGGATTACCAACCAACAGAAAAAAAAATGAAGATATTTAAGATTAAATATGAATAAAACAAGGAAGGGGCAACTTGTAGGTAAATAATTAAACAAAAATAGATACTAGTTAACCTCTCTTTTTTTATTCATTAATTTTGTTTTTTCCTTTAACTAACTCGAAGTTCTTTCTTGAAATAACTCTGCTCTCCTTAAAATATCATGAACAGTTCCTGTAGGTTGGGCGCCTTTTTCAAGGAAGTATAGAATAGCGGGAATATTTAAATAGGTTTGATTATGTATCGGATCGTAAAAACCTACTTTTCGAAGATCTCTTCCTTCTCTTCGGGATCGAATATCAATTGCAACGATTCGATAGATCGCTCATTGGGATAGATATAAATAATGCCCCCCCCTAGAAACGTATAGGAGGTTTTCTCCTCCTACGGCTCGAGAAAAAATGATTCGAATTTCTGTATATAACAGCAAATGGACCCATAAGAAAGAGCATAAATTAGACTATGATTTGAGTCATTTTTTTGTTCTTCCTTACACTTACAGAAAAAAAGAAATATCATTTGTACTCATAACTCAAGTAGGATAATTCGGAAAGAGTTCGAAGTGAAATCCTTAGAAATTTATTGAGTTGTCTCTAACCTCTTTTGTTTGTATCGTCTCAAATCTATAATCTATTTTTTTCCCCATTCCAATAAAATAATTATTGAGACAATTGATGAAAATTGTGTTTCCTTGTTCCGGAATCCTGTCTCTTTGCTTTGTGAAATCATTGGGTTTAGACATTACTTCGGTGATTCTTACTCCTTTCAAAATGGCAGCAACATACCTTTTGTTTTTTGTTATTTCTTTCTATGGAAAAGAAATACGAACGTTTGTAATACACTTTACATCGAAAAGGTTTTCCCAATTCCCACAAATTTGACTTTATTTTTAGTTCAAACTTGTTCGAATTTGAATCTTTCGATTTATAAATTGAGGATATACTTACAAAGTTGGTCTAACCTATTAATTGGTACTAACCCTAGATTTTCCCCCCATAAATGAATAAAATACTTTTTACTCGAGCTCCATCATGTACTATTTCTATTTACCAACCCAACATAAATTAGGTTCTTAGCAGGAACAGAACAAACTATGTCGAGTCAAGAGCATCTTCATTCCTATAGAAAATGGTGGATGGAAAAATCCACAGCGGATCATGTCCTTCAAGTCGCACGTTGCTTTCTACCACATCGTTTCAAACGAAGTTTTACCATAACATTCCTCTAATTTAGAATCTAGAATTTTTTTTGAACCGGTATGGAATTGATTCAATATGGAATCATGAATAGTCATTGGCTCAACCGGTAGATAATAACTTTCTACCTTTCTTTCTCTCTACGTACAAATATTTATACGTAGAGAGAAAGAAAGGGGGTTCGTTTATTTAACCTAACCCCCCCATTCTATCATACATATGAATGAAACAGATTTCTAAAAAAAGCAAATAAACGAGTTTACTTAAATATTATCTGATTTACATTTTCAACAGATAATTCGGGATGAGCAATCATGAAAGGATCTTTTTGCTCGAACAAAGAAATCCGAAACCTCAAAAGAACGACCTTTAATAGATTTCCAATCACGGAACAGAAAGTTGTTAAAGAAAAGAATCTTTTGTTTCTAATGCAGACGATCTGGGACGGAAGGATTCGAACCTCCGAGTAACGGGACCAAAACCCGTTGCCTTACCACTTGGCCACGCCCCATTTCGATTTATATTCAACACTAATAAACAGTAATATTAGTATTGTTTATTCGTCAATACAAACCAAAGAAATATATTGTTGTTAGGATTCAACGCATAGAAATATGGAATCAAAAAAAATTATTGATCATTACATAGAATTCAATTAAGATATTGTATGAAACTATAATTCCTTGTATTCTCGTTTGAGAATGAAAGGAAGGATTTTGGATTGGGGAGAGTTCGAAGAAAAGGAAGGGTTTTTTACCTGCCCTTTTTTTGAAGTTTTCTCTCATAAAAATAACTCAATAAAAATCCAATTTTCTAATCTACAAGAACGAAATGTTTGTTATGCTTAATATCTTTAGTTTAATCTCCATCTGCCTTAATTTTACCTTTTATTCCAATAGTTTTTTCTTCGCCAAATTGCCTGAGGCTTATGCTTTTTTCAATCCAATCGTAGACGTTATGCCTGTCATACCTTTATTCTTTTTTCTCTTAGCCTTTGTTTGGCAAGCTGCTGTAAGTTTTCGATGAAATAATGAAATAGTTCATATTCTGAGAAATTCATGATTTATTCGAAAAAAATTATAAAAATGGATAAGATTAGAGAAATCTTCCATTTTGAACCCTCGATTCAAAAATGGAAATTCTTGTATATTGAATAAGCACGGTGAGAAATTTTGATCAACATATTTCCTCGTTCTGACCTTCGAATAAACAAGGATTTTATAAGGTCCCCACAATACCAAATAGTGGATTGGGTGTGGCAAAAAATTTTTTGTAATGAAGTAATTAGATCTTTCTTATTACAAATAAATTCGTTAAAATCCACCACCCCCCCCCTTTTTTTATTTTGGGGGTGCCATGTCAAAATGGTTGTAATAAATAAAGGTAATCCATTTCCTTTTTCAAAAAAAAAAGATCTTGGAGATTGTGTAATGCTTACTCTCAAACTCTTTGTTTAC